AATGAATTGCCTGATAAAAGGGTTACCTTGATAGGGTAAATTATGTAAAAAGCTTACATTCATTATATTTAATAGAATTAAACTATTCCTAAAAGTATCAAAAACTTTTGTGCATCGTACACTAAAATATAAAAAGATAAGCTAACTAAGCTACTGGGTTCATACCCCATTTATAAAGGTTATAATCCTTTTCTTTTTAATTTTTAATAATTCATCAAAAATTTTATTCTTTTTAATTTTAATAACAGGAACTTTAATTACAGTATCCTCTAATTCATGATTAGGAGCTTGAATAGGTTTAGAAATTAATTTATTATCTTTTATCCCCTTAATAAGAGATAATAATAATTTAATATCTACTGAAGCCTCTTTAAAGTACTTCTTAACTCAAGCTTTAGCCTCAGCTGTATTATTATTTTCAGTAATTTTATTTTTAATAAATAATAACTTAATCTCCCAAATTCATTCTTCTTATATTCAATTAATAATTTTTTCTTCTTTATTAATAAAGAGAGGAGCAGCCCCCTTCCATTTTTGATTCCCTAATGTAATAGAAGGTCTTTCTTGAATAAATTCATTAATTTTAATAACTTGACAAAAAATTGCCCCATTAATATTAATTTCTTATATTATTGAACAAAATTTATTAACTATAGCTGCCATCATTTTTTCTGTCATTATTGGTTCTTTAGGTGGATTAAACCAAACTTCTTTACGTAAATTAATAGCTTACTCTTCAATTAATCATTTAGGATGAATATTGGTAGCAATAAATACTAGAGAATCCTTATGACTAATCTATTTTTTATTTTATTCTTTTTTATCTTTTAATTTAATTTTTATATTCAGAATTTTTTCTTTATTCCATATTAATCAGTTATTTTCTTTATTTTTCAGATCAAAAATTTTAAAATTTTCTCTTTTTATGAATTTACTATCTTTAGGGGGTCTACCCCCATTTTTAGGGTTTATACCTAAATGATTAGTAATTCAATCTTTAATTATAAGAAATCAATTATTTTTGATAACCTTTTTAACCACAATAACTTTAATTACATTATTTTTTTACTTACGTTTATGTTTTGCAGCTTTTATATTAAATTATTATGAAAATAATTGAATAACTTCAATACAATTTAATAAAATTTATATAAATCTATATTTAACTTTATCCTTTATTTCAACCTTTGGGCTTTTTTTAATCTCCTTAATTTATTTAATATATTAAGGTTTTAAGTTAAAAAAACTAATAGCCTTCAAAGCTATAAATATAAGATAAATCTTTTAAGCCTTAGTAAAAAAAATTACTCCTTTAGAATTGCAGTCTAATATCATTATTGACTATAAAGCCTATTGATTAAAAAGAAATAAATTCTTATAAATAGATTTACAGTCTATTGCCTAAACTTCAGCCATTTAATCGCGACAATGATTATTCTCAACTAATCACAAAGATATTGGAACCCTTTACTTTATATTTGGTGCTTGAGCTGGAATAGTGGGAACATCTCTTAGTATTTTAATTCGAGCCGAATTAGGACACCCCGGAGCTTTAATTGGTGATGATCAAATTTATAATGTAATTGTTACAGCTCATGCATTTGTAATAATTTTCTTTATAGTAATACCTATTATAATTGGGGGATTTGGAAATTGACTTGTCCCTTTAATATTAGGAGCCCCTGATATAGCTTTCCCACGAATAAATAATATAAGTTTCTGAATATTACCTCCTTCTCTAACTCTATTGTTAGTAAGAAGTATAGTAGAAAATGGGGCTGGAACAGGTTGAACTGTTTATCCACCTCTTTCATCCGTTATTGCCCATGGAGGTGCTTCAGTAGACTTAGCTATTTTTTCTCTTCATTTAGCAGGAATTTCATCAATTTTAGGGGCAGTAAATTTTATTACTACTGTAATTAATATACGATCAACCGGAATTACTTTTGATCGAATACCTTTATTTGTATGATCCGTTGTAATTACAGCCCTTTTATTATTACTTTCATTACCGGTATTAGCAGGAGCTATTACAATATTATTAACAGATCGAAATTTAAACACTTCATTCTTTGACCCTGCCGGAGGGGGAGACCCAATTCTTTATCAACATCTATTTTGATTTTTTGGTCACCCAGAAGTATATATTTTAATTTTACCAGGATTTGGTATAATTTCTCATATTATTAGTCAAGAATCAGGAAAGAAGGAAACATTTGGTTCTTTAGGAATAATTTATGCTATACTAGCAATTGGACTTTTAGGATTTATTGTATGAGCTCATCATATATTTACAGTTGGAATAGACGTAGATACACGAGCTTATTTTACTTCAGCAACAATAATTATTGCGGTACCCACAGGAATTAAGATTTTTAGTTGATTAGCTACTCTTCATGGAACTCAATTAACTTATTCTCCAGCTATACTTTGAGCTTTAGGATTTGTATTTTTATTTACTGTAGGGGGATTAACAGGAGTTGTTCTTGCTAATTCATCTGTTGATATTATTCTACATGATACTTATTATGTAGTCGCTCATTTCCATTATGTATTATCAATAGGAGCTGTATTTGCTATTATAGCTGGATTTATCCATTGATATCCTTTATTTACAGGTTTATCATTAAACTTAAAGTGATTAAAAAGTCAATTTGTTATTATATTTATTGGGGTAAATTTAACCTTTTTCCCTCAACACTTTTTAGGTTTAGCAGGAATACCTCGACGATATTCTGATTATCCAGATGCTTATACAACATGAAATGTAGTATCAACTATTGGTTCATCAATTTCTCTTTTAGGAATTTTATTTTTCTTATTTATTATTTGAGAAAGTTTAGTAACACAACGACAAACAATTTATCCAATACAACTAAGTTCTTCTATTGAATGATACCAAAATACACCTCCAGCTGAACATAGTTATTCTGAATTACCATTATTAACTAATTTCTAATATGGCAGATTAGTGCAATGGATTTAAGCCCCATATATAAAGTATTTAACTTTTATTAGAAAAACTTATGTCAACATGAGCATCTCTAGGTTTACAAGATAGCGCTTCCCCTCTTATAGAACAATTAATTTTTTTTCATGATCATGCCCTATTAATTTTAGTAATAATTACTGTTTTAGTAGGATATTTAATATTTATACTATTTTTTAATAGTTATACAAATCGTAATTTACTACACGGTCAAACTATTGAAGTAATTTGAACAATTTTACCAGCAGTAGTACTTTTATTTATTGCATTTCCTTCTCTTCGATTATTATACTTACTTGATGAAATTAATGAACCTTCAGTTACTTTAAAATCAATTGGTCATCAATGATATTGAAGTTACGAATACTCAGACTTTTTAAATGTTGAATTTGATTCATATATAACCCCTACAAATGAATTAAATCAAGATGGGTTCCGATTACTTGATGTAGATAATCGAATTGTTTTACCTATAAACTCTCAAATTCGAATTTTAGTAACAGCAGCAGATGTAATTCATTCATGAACAATCCCCTCTTTAGGAGTAAAGGTTGATGGAACACCAGGTCGATTAAACCAAACTAATTTTTTAATTAATCGACCAGGATTATTTTATGGACAATGTTCAGAAATTTGTGGTGCTAATCATAGTTTTATACCTATTGTAATTGAAAGAGTACCTGTTAATTACTTTATTAAATGAATTACTAATAATGTAAATTCTTCATTAGATGACTGAAAGCAAGTACTGGTCTCTTAAACCATTTTATAGTAAATTAGCACTTACTTCTAATGAAAAAAAAATTAGTTAAAGTTATAACATTAGTATGTCAAACTAAAATTATTAAATTATTAATATTTTTTAATTCCACAAATAGCCCCTATTGGTTGATTAAGTTTATTTATTATCTTTTCAGTAACATTTTTATTGTTTAGAGTAATAAATTATTATTCAGTTATTCCTCTTGCCCCTAAATCTTCTAGTTTAACAGAAAAAACTACTAATTCAATAAATTGAAAATGATAACTAACTTATTTTCTGTTTTTGACCCTTCTTCAAGTATTTTTAATCTTTCTTTAAATTGAATAAGAACATTTTTAGGAATTTTATTAATTCCTACAACTTATTGATTTATACCTTCTCGTTACCATATTTTTTGAAATAAAATTTTATTGACCCTTCATAATGAATTCAAAACTTTATTAATACCAGGGGGACATAATGGTTCAACCTTTATTTTTGTTTCATTATTTTCAATAATCTTATTTAATAATTTTTTAGGTTTATTCCCTTATATTTTTACTAGAACAAGTCACTTAACTTTAACATTAACTCTTGCATTACCTCTATGATTATGTTTTATAATTTATGGATGAGTTAATCACACCCAACATATATTTGCTCATTTAGTTCCTCAAGGAACCCCTGCCGTTCTTATACCATTTATGGTATGTATTGAAACTATTAGAAATGTAATTCGACCGGGAACATTAGCTGTTCGATTAGCTGCTAATATAATTGCAGGTCACTTACTTTTAACTTTACTAGGTAATACAGGACCTTCACTTTCATACGCACTTGTATCTCTTTTATTAATTGGTCAAATTGCTTTATTAGTTCTTGAATCAGCAGTTGCTATTATTCAATCTTATGTATTTGCTGTATTAAGAACACTATATTCTAGAGAAGTAAATTAACAAATGTCAACACACTCTAATCACCCATTTCATTTAGTAGACTATAGTCCATGACCTTTAACAGGAGCTATTGGAGCTATAACAACAGTAACAGGTATAGTTAAATGATTCCATCAATATGATATTTCATTATTTGTATTAGGAAATATTATTACTATCTTAACAGTTTATCAATGATGACGAGATGTATCACGTGAAGGAACTTACCAAGGACTTCATACATATATAGTAACTATTGGATTACGATGAGGAATAATTTTATTTATTCTATCAGAAGTTTTATTTTTTGTGTCATTTTTTTGAGCATTTTTCCATAGTAGTTTATCCCCCTCAATTGAATTAGGGGCATCATGGCCCCCTATAGGAATTACTCCCTTTAACCCATTCCAAATTCCTCTTCTTAATACAGCTATTCTTTTAGCTTCAGGAGTAACAGTAACATGAGCTCATCATAGCTTAATGGAAGGTAATCATTCCCAAGCTACTCAAGGACTATTTTTTACTGTACTTTTAGGTATTTACTTCACAATTTTACAAGCCTATGAATATATTGAAGCCCCATTCACAATTGCTGATTCAGTATATGGATCAACCTTTTATATGGCTACAGGATTTCATGGAGTTCATGTCTTAATTGGAACAACTTTTTTATTAGTTTGTTTATTACGACATCTAAATAATCATTTTTCTAAAACTCATCACTTTGGATTTGAAGCTGCTGCTTGATATTGACACTTTGTTGATATTGTCTGATTATTCCTTTATGTATCAATTTATTGATGAGGAGGTTAATAAAAACTATCTATATAGTATAAAAGTATATATGACTTCCAATCATAAGGTCTATAAATTCATAGTATAGATAATTTTTTCAATTACTTTTATAGCCTCAATTATTATATTAATTTCAATAGTAGTAATATTTTTAGCTTCCATTTTATCTAAAAAATCATTAGCCGATCGAGAAAAAAGTTCCCCATTTGAATGCGGGTTCGATCCAAAATCATCATCACGATTACCTTTTTCTCTTCGCTTTTTTTTAATTACAATTATTTTTTTAATTTTCGATGTAGAAATTGCACTAATTTTACCAATAATCTTAATTATTAATTATTCTAATTTACTAATTTGATCAACTACATCAATTATTTTTATTTTAATCCTATTATTTGGATTATATCATGAATGAAACCAAGGAATATTAAATTGATCAGAATAATAGGGTTGTAGTTAATTATAACATTTGATTTGCATTCAAAAAGTATTGAATTTCAATCTACCTTGAATATGAAGCGATTTATTGCAATTAGTTTCGACCTAATCTTAGGTGTAAACACCCTTATTCTTTAATTGAAGCCAAATAAGAGGCTTATCACTGTTAATGATAGAATTGAGTTCAAACTCCAATTAAGGAAGTATGATGTTCAAGTAAAAGCTGCTAACTTTTTTCTTTTAATGGTTAAATTCCATTTATACTTCTGTTTATATAGTTTAATAAAAACATTACATTTTCATTGTAAAAATAAAATCTTTTTTTTTATAAATTACTAAAATTAATTCACTATATTCAAAGATTAAATAATCTCCTTAACATCTTCAGTGTCACACTCTATTTATAAGCTATTTGAATATCCCAATAATGAAAAACTAAATAAAAAAATAATTCATAAAACAAATACTAATAAATAAATTTTTAAGTTATTATTCTGTAATATATTATTAACTTGTGAATAATATACTAATTTTTGGTATAAATTTTGACCCCCTCAAAATTCTGATCAACCCTGATCAAAAGATTTAACAACTATATTACCTACCAATAAAGGATAACTAATAATTCCATAAGTTGAAATATAAGGTATAAATCATATCGAACCAAAATAATAAGATAAAATATAATTAATTAATGATTTATTAATATAAAATAAAGAAACATTAGAAATTATGTAACCTAAAATACCCCCTACAATACATACGAATAAAGTTAATAACTTTAAATAATAAGGTAAGCATACTATTAAAGGAGTCGGAAAGATTAGTCAATTTAATATTCTACCACCAATAATTCTTATAAATAATAATCCTAATATCCCCTTTAACATTACTCAACCTTCATCATTTAATATATTTAAAGCCCCACAATTTAAATCACCTGTTATTGTATAATATACTAATCGAAAAGAATAGCACACTGTTAAACCAGTAGAAAAAAAATATAGAAAAAAAGAAAATATATTAATATAACTTAAAGAAACTACTTCTAAAATTATATCCCTCGAATAAAACCCAGCTAAAAATGGTATACCACATAATGCTAAATTAGCAACATTTAAACAAGCAGAAGTTAAAGGTATATGAATACTTAATCCACCTATTAATCGAATATCTTGAGAATTATTTATATTATGAATAATTGCTCCAGCACATATAAATAATAAAGCCTTAAATAAAGCATGAGTTAATAAATGAAAAAAGGCTAATTTATAAAACCCTATAGACAAAATACTTATTATTAAACCTAATTGACTTAAGGTAGATAAAGCAATAATTTTCTTTAAATCAAATTCAAAATTAGCCCCTAATCCAGCCATAAATATTGTTAAACCGGATAATAATAATAAAAATTGACCTATTCAAGTGTCTACTAATAATATATTAAAGCGAATTAATAAATAAACACCCGCAGTTACTAGAGTAGAAGAATGAACTAATGCTGAAACAGGAGTTGGGGCTGCTATAGCCGCAGGTAATCAAGAAGAAAAAGGAATTTGGGCTCTTTTAGTTATAGCGGCTAATATAACCAATCTACCAATAATTATTATTTCTATATTTCTTTTTATTACTTCTAAATAAAAAATATAATTTCATCTACCATAATTTAATATTCAAGCAATAGCTAATAATAAAGCAACATCTCCAATTCGATTAGATAATGCAGTTAATATACCAGCATTATAAGACTTTACATTTTGAAAATAAATTACTAAACAATAAGACACCAACCCCAATCCATCTCATCCTAATAAAATTCTAATTAAATTAGGGCTAATAATTAATAACATCATAGATAAAACAAATATTAACACTAATATAATAAAACGATTAATATTAATATCTCTTCTTATATATTCCTTTCTATAATAAATAACTAATGAAGCAATTATTAATACAAAAGATATAAATAATAAACTTATTCAATCAAACAAAAATGTTATAACAATTCTTATAGAATTTAAAGAAACAACTTCTCATTCAATAAAATAACATAAATCATTTAATAAATATCAAACAGCTATATTAAAAAAACTTAAACTAAATCTAATTAAAATAATAAATCTAATTCTACAAATTGACAAATATTTCACGATTTAAAATGAATAAATTCATATCATTGACACCACAAATCAATATTTTTAATAAACTATTTAAATATAATCATAGTATACATATATCCCCCCTCAAAATTAAAAGATTTAAAGGAACTCAATGTAAAAATAATAATAAATATTCTCGTAATTTCCCTTCTCTAAAAGAATAAACCCCTGAAAAACCCTTTCCATGTTGACTATAAGCATATAAATATAAAGTATAAGCAGCTCTAAAAAAAGAGACTAATGATAATATAATTATAGAAACTCAAGATCAACTAACAATTCTATTTAATAAAGAAATTTCTCCTAATAAATTTAATGTGGGTGGAGCAGCCATATTTGCTGAACTTAACAAAAATCATCATAATGTTATAGAAGGTATAAAATTTAATAAACCCTTATTAATTAATAAACTTCGTCTTCCTAATCGTTCATAAGTAATATTAGCTAAACAAAATAATCCAGAAGAACATAACCCATGAGCAATTATTAATGTATAAGAACCACATAATCCCCAATAAGTCATAGTTATTAATCCAGCTAATACAATTCCTATATGAGCAACAGAAGAATAAGCAATTAAAGCCTTTAAATCAGTTTGTCGTAAACAAACTAAACTAATTAATACACCACCAACTAATCTGATACTAATTCATAAAAAATTATATTTTACAGCTAATGCTTGAAGAAAAGAAAAAACCCGCAATAATCCATAACCACCTAATTTTAATATAATTCCAGCTAAAATTATTGATCCAGAAACTGGAGCTTCTACATGAGCCTTAGGTAATCATAAATGAACTAAAAACATCGGTATTTTCACTAAAAAAGCTAAAATTAAAGAAAAATATAACAATTCATATTCAAATAAATAATTTCTTAAAATATAAAAATGTATTGAACCTACATTACTATATAAATAAAAAATACCAACTAATATAGGTAAAGAAACTAATAAAGTATAAAAAAGCAAATAGACACCCGCTTGCAACCGTTCTGGTTGATAACCCCAACCTAAAATTAAAAATAAAGTAGGAATTAAACTTCTTTCAAAAAATAAATAAAACATAAATAAACTTATTCTACTAAAAGTCAAAATTAAAAAAAATAAAAGAAATAAAATATTTAATAAAAATAAATTAGAATAATTATTATATTTAAATACAGATTCTCTTGCTATTAATATTAATGAACAAATTCATAAACTTAATAAAATCAAACCATAAGAAATCATATCACATCCTAAAAAATAAGAAATATTCATAAAATAATTTCTATAAAAATTAAATATAATAAAAATAAAACTAATAACAAATAATATACTTTGAACCATTCAAAATATACCATTAATAAAACAAATAGGTATTAAAAATATAACAAAAAAAATTAATTTTAACATTGTAAAACATTAAAAGATTGAAAATAATCATTTCCATGTGTACGAATTATTGAAACTAAAATTGAAAGACCTAATGCACCTTCACAAACTCTAAAAGTTAAAAATATTATACTAAAAAATCCTTCATAATTAAATAAATTAAGATATAAAAATAATAAATAAAATAAACTAAGAACAATATATTCTAAACTTAATAATATTGATAATAAATGTTTTCGATTAGAAACAAAAACAAATACTCCTATAATAAATAAAATTCTTGGTAGTCCTCAATATATAAATATAATCATTAGTTTTAATAGTTTAACAAAAACATTGGTCTTGTAAATCAAAAATAAGAATATATCTTTTAAAACTTCAAGAGAAAAAGAAACCTTTTATCATTAATCCCCAAAATTAATATTTTAATTAAACTACCTCTTGATATTATACAACTTACTTTATATTATTTAATCTTAATATTTAGATTTATTTTTACTCAAATAAATCATCCTCTTGCCATAGGATTAATGCTATTAATCCAAACAATTTTAATTTGTCTAATTACAGGTTTAATAACAAAAAGATTTTGATTTTCTTATATTTTATTTTTAATTTTCCTAGGAGGAATACTTGTATTATTCATTTACGTAACTTCATTAGCATCTAATGAAATATTCTCCCTTTCTATAAAATTAACAATTTCATCATTTATTTTATTATTTATTTTAATAACAAGTGCATTCTTTATAGACAAATTAAGAACATCATTATTTTATATAAATAATGAAATAGAATCATTAACAAATTTATATTCTTATTTTACAGAAAATGCTTTATCTCTTAATAAATTATATAATTATCCAACTAATTTAATTAATATTTTACTAATAAATTATTTACTGATTACATTAATTGCAGTAGTAAAAATTACTAAATTATTTTATGGGCCTTTACGACTAATAAACTAACTAATGAACAAACCTTTACGAACCACTCACCCTTTATTTAAAATTGCTAATAATGCATTAGTAGATTTACCAGCACCAATTAATATTTCAGCATGATGAAATTTTGGTTCACTACTTGGATTATGTTTAATTATCCAAATTTTAACAGGATTATTTTTAGCTATACATTATACAGCTGATATTAATCTAGCCTTTAATAGAGTAAATCATATTTGCCGAGACGTAAATTATGGTTGATTATTACGAACACTTCATGCTAATGGGGCATCATTCTTTTTTATTTGTATTTACTTACATGTAGGTCGAGGAATTTATTATGGATCATATTTATATACTCCAACTTGATTAGTAGGAGTAATTATTCTATTTTTAGTAATAGCAACAGCTTTCATAGGATATGTATTACCTTGAGGACAAATATCTTTCTGAGGGGCTACAGTTATTACTAATTTATTATCAGCAATTCCATACTTAGGAATTGACTTAGTACAATGAGTTTGAGGAGGATTTGCGGTTGATAATGCAACATTAACTCGATTTTTTACATTTCATTTTATTTTACCATTCATTGTTTTAGCAATAACTATAATTCACTTATTATTTTTACATCAAACAGGATCTAATAATCCTATAGGATTAAATTCTAATATTGATAAAATTCCATTTCATCCTTATTTTTCATATAAGGATATTGTTGGATTTATTATTATATTAATAGCACTAATTATGTTAACTCTTATTAATCCTTATCTACTAGGAGACCCCGATAATTTCATTCCTGCTAATCCTTTAGTGACACCTGTTCACATTCAACCAGAATGATATTTTTTATTTGCTTATGCTATTTTACGATCTATTCCTAATAAATTAGGGGGAGTAATTGCATTAGTTTTATCAATTGCTATTCTTGCTATTCTACCATTTTATCATTTAAGTAAATTCCGAGGAATTCAATTTTATCCTATCAATCAATCCCTATTTTGAACTATAGTAGTTACAGTAATTTTATTAACTTGAATTGGGGCTCGACCTGTAGAAGATCCTTATGTAATAATTGGTCAACTACTAACTGTAATCTATTTTCTTTATTATCTTGTAAATCCTTTAGTTGCTAAATGATGAGATAATTTATTAAATTAGTTAATGAGCTTGAATAAGCATATGTTTTGAAAACATAAGATAGAAATCTTATTTTCTATTAACTTTACTAAAATTTATTCATAAAATAAAACATAATAATAAAATCTTAAACCCAATAAAAAATAATAAATAATTTAATGAAAAAGGTAAAAAACATTTTCAAGCTAAATATATTAATTTATCATAACGGAATCGGGGCAAAGTACCCCGAACTCAAATAAATAAAAAAGAAATAAAAGTTAATTTAATATAAAAAATAAAATTAAATAAATCACATCCTAAAAAAATTACACAAAATAATATTCTTATAAATAAAATTCTAGCATATTCTGCTAAAAAAATTAAAGCAAATCCACCTCTTCTATATTCTACATTAAATCCTGAAACTAATTCAGATTCTCCTTCAGCAAAATCAAAGGGAGTTCGATTTGTTTCAGCTAAACAAATTCTAAATCAAACTAACGCTATTGGAAATAAAATAATTAAAAATCAAATATATTTTTGATAATAATAAAACCCAATAATATTATAACTTCCCATTAAAAAAATAAAAGATAATAAAATTAAAGCTAAACTTACTTCATAAGAAATTGTTTGAGCTACAGCTCGTAACCCCCCTAATAAAGCATAATTAGAATTAGATGATCAACCAGCAACTATAACAGTATAAACCCCTAAACTTGTACAACACAAAAAAAATAATAAGCCTAAATTAAAAGAAAATAATTTAACAAATATAGGCATACATAACCATACCAATAAAGATAAAAATAAAGAAAAAATTGGGGAAAAATAATAAGAAATATAGTTAGATAATAAAGGATAAGTTTGTTCCTTTGTAAATAACTTAATCGCATCACAAAAAGGTTGGGGAATTCCTATAATCCCAACTTTATTAGGCCCTTTACGAATTTGAATATACCCTAAAACTTTACGTTCTAATAAAGTTAAAAAAGCTACACTCACTAAAACACAAATAATTAATAATAAACTTCCAATTACTGATAAAATTATTTCTATAAAAAACAAGTACTATTTGTAATAAAAATTACATAAATAAATTCTAAATTTATTGCACTAATCTGCCAAAATAGTAAATTATTTATATTCATTAAATAAAATATAATTATCCAAATATTTGGTCCTTTCGTACTAAAATATTTTAATTAATTAAAGATAGAAACCAACCTGGCTTACGCCGGTTTGAACTCAGATCATGTAAGAATTTAAAAGTCGAACAGACTTAAAATTTAAGCGGCTACACCTAAAATTATATCTTAATCCAACATCGAGGTCGCAATCTTTTCTATCGATATGAACTCTCCAGAAAAATTACGCTGTTATCCCTAAAGTAACTTAAATTTTTAATCGTCATTGACGGATCAATTATTCATAAATTAATGATTTTACAAATTAAAAGTTCATTAAATTTTAATATCACCCCAATAAAATATTTATTTATATAATAATAAAAAACTTCTTAATAATTAAAATATAAATAAATATAAAGATTTATAGGGTCTTCTCGTCTTTTAATTACATTTTAGCTTTTTGACTAAAAAATAAAATTCTATAAAAATTTTATATGAAACAGTTTATACCTCGTCCAACCATTCATGCCAGCCTCCAATTAAAAGACTAATGATTATGCTACCTTTGCACAGTTAGTATACTGCGGCCATTTAAAAATTTCAGTGGGCAGGTTAGACTTTAAATTAACTTCAAAAAGACATGTTTTTGTTAAACAGGCGGGCATAAAATTTTGCCGAATTCTTTACATAAACTTTTCAAATAAATTTATTTTTACATTAAATATATACTAATTCTATCATTATTACTTTATTTTTAAAATTAAAATAAATATTTTTATAAAAACTTAAAATAAAATAAATAATTTAAAATATAAAATAAATTATAACACATTTATCAACGATTGCTAATTCTAAGCATACATTTTATTAAATTATTTATTATTTATAAAATTTTATTCTACAGCTTATCCCATAGAATATTAAAATTAAAAAATTATTTAACTAATATAACTAATTAAATAAATTTAAAATTTCTAAATTAAATTTATTTCTAAAAAAACTAGATACCTTTAAAAACGAATAACATTTCATTTCTAATAAGTTATTAAAAATAATTTTGCTACATTAACTTTTATAACTTATTAACTCTTTTAAAATCGAGAAAAATAAATAATTATTTTTTATTTAATAAACCCTGATACACAAGGTACAATAAATTAAATTTTCTTTTAAAATAAAAATTTTTCAAATTATTTCAATTTTCTTTCACAATACTAATACACTATTATTAAAATTATTTATTCTTTATAAAATACTTAAACATTAAATATTACAATTATTTTTAATATATTAAATTATAAAAAAAAAAAATTAATAAATAAATATTAATCAATTTATATTGATTTGCACAAAAATCTTTTCAATGTAAATGAAATGCTTTACTAAATAAGCTTTAAATTGTCATTCTAGATACACCTTCCGGTACATCTACTATGTTACGACTTATCTTACCTTAATAATAAGAGCGACGGGCGATGTGTGCATATTTTAGAGCTAAAATCAAATTATTAATCTTTATAATTTTACTATCAAATCCAATTTCAATAAATTTTTCATATTTATATCCAAAAATAAATTTATTGTAACCCATCTCTACTTAAATATAAGCTACACCTTGATCTGATATAGATTTTTATACAAATTCTAGAAAATTATTTTTCTTATAAAATATTCTGATAACGACGGTATATAAACTGAAAAACAAATTTAAGAAAGGTCCATCGTGGATTATCGATTACAGGACAGGTTCCTCTGAATAGACTAAAATACCGCCAAATTTTTTAAGTTTCAAGAACATAACTACTACTACTTTAGTAAACAAACTACATTTTAAATAATAGGGTATCTAATCCTAGTTTATTAATAAAATTTCCAAGCTTCAATAATTCTTATTTTCAAAATTATATAAATTTAAAATTTCACCTAATAAATTTAATTATATTTTTTAAAATAAAATTTAACTTTTACTGAAAAAAATTTATTTGTATTATTCGTATAACCGCGACTGCTGGCACGAATTTTGCCAATACTCTTTAATATTACTATTTCTAAATTTCTTTAATTAATAATACTAATTACTGCGACTAATATAAAATTTATTTACTATTAAAATAAATAAAAATTCACACAAAAATTTACATATAAATTAAATTAATAATAAATTTTTAAGCCAAAATAAAACTTTATAAAGTAATAATAATAAATCAAATTAATTACAAAATAATAGTATAAATTAATTTAAATAATTAAAAATTATATTAAATTATTATTAAATAGTTACGCTTTTAAAATAATAAAAAGTTGTAATCCCCCTATCCTAATCTATCATTTAACCCCTTATTAAATTTATAGATTTCCTTTATAAAAATAAAATGAAAATTTATCTTTTAAGAAATTAAAATTAATTTTCATTTAATATATATATATTCATAATAATAAAATAATACTAATTTATTAATAATTATTATATAAATAATTAAATATAATAACATAAATTTTTAAATTAATTATTAATTTAAATAAATAAATTATATCATAAATTTATAAATAAAAATAAATTTAATTAATATTTATTAATAAAATTATTTAAAATTTAATAAAAAATTTAAAAATTCATAAAAATCTCCCAATTTTTTTTTTTTTTTTATATATAATAATTTAAATGAAAAATTAATAATAAATTATAAAAAATTTAAATATATATATTAAAAAAAATAATTTATATAAAAGTTTACTGTATACTAATAAGATCAATAAATATATATATATATATAAATAATTTAATAATATATATATGAATATTAATTATGTCGTTAAAAAAAACCTTAAAATTCAAAAATAATGCTTATTATAGTAAAATATTAATATATAAGATTATATCTAATATTTTAAACATTTATATAAATTATTAAAAATTTAAAAATTTATTATATATTTATATATATCTATATAATGTTGAAATTTTACCTCTCTAAAATATCTATATAGGCATTTTTTATTATTTAATACAATATAATAGTCAAAATTTATTTTACTATTTATTATTATTTAAATAAAACTAATTTGTTAATAATATAATATTTTTATAATAAAATATAAAGTATAAAAGAGAAAAAAAAAAAAAAAAAAAAAAGACCACTTATCTTT